ATACTAACTTAAATAGAATTTTATCATTTTTATTTCTTTTTACTTATTTTTTTGGAGTTTATGTTAACTACTTCAAATAGTCAAATCAAGAAGTTACAATTGGTCAAATGAAAGAAAAAGATTTATAATTATCCTCTTTCGAATTGAAAAATTCAAGTAAAATTCGGCGTATTTTCCCTTGTTTGACAAGTTAATAGAAAAGATTTTAATAAAGTTTTTTTTATAAAAAAAAATATTATTTAAAAAGAAAATAAATCTATAATGAATTAGGAAAACGTATATTTATTTTGAACAATAGATGTCTTTCACATCCAGCTATACCAATGAGTAATCTCTTAATTTTAATTTCAATGGCAGTTCCAAAAAAACGTACTTCTGTATCAAAAAAGCGTATTCGAAAAAATGTTTGGAAAAGGAAGGGGTCTTGTGCATCGTTAAAAGCGTTTTCCTTAGGGAAATCTCTTTCTACCGGGAATTCAAAAAGTTTTTTTGTGCGACAAACAAATAAAATAAATAGTAAAACGTTGAAATAATCTGAATCGGGCTGACTCGAAAAATTGACTGATTTCATTTCAAAAATAAAATTATCGATTTCCATTCCCTATCGGAGTTAATCAATATAAAATGGAATTCTCGCCGCTTTGAGAATCTAGAATATATAAAAAACTCTTTTACCAAATTCGAAAAAAAGAATACTTTCTTTTTTTTAACAAAAAAACACAAGATACTCGATTTTTTTAGTATATCTTTTCATTTTCAAGGTGGGGAGTATTATTTTCCCCATCAACCTATTTCTTCCAATAATATAAGTTTTTATTTTTTCTATATATTCACTTTCTCTATATCTATAGAAGAGCGAATATCTTTCGTTACTAAAATAATGGAAACTAAAATTATAAACCCTTTTGTGTAACTTTCTTACTTTTCGATTTCCTCGAAATTCCTATATAAACCGCCCTAATATCTCTTGTGAGGAATCCATTCAAAAATACTTATTGAAATTATTCTGGATAAATAATGTGTCAATTGTGAATGATTCAAAATGGATTTGTTTTTATTAATATTCATTGATAAACTGCATTTTTTGTTTTCGATTTTTGAGAGCAACTAAATTTTGAAATAGTCCATTAAAACAAAAATCTCCCTTAATTGAATTGATAGTAGGATTTTTTAATTTTGCAAGAATTCAAGTTGAAGAGAGTATAAAATAAGATGCACGAAATCAAAATGAAGACTCTAAACTAAAATAATGAACCTTCAAATACCTATGTTGAAGAAATTTTTATTCATCAATTTTAATCTTTCCTAAAAAATATTGCAACCAATCGAATTCTTAAATCTAGACGATTGCTTATTCATAGACTATTATGAGTTCAAAATAAGCCGCTATGGTGAAATTGGTAGACACGCTGCTCTTAGGAAGCAGTGCTAGAGCATCTCGGTTCGAGTCCGAGTGGCGGCATGTCATCTCCTAAAAAAAGTAAATAGATCCTATAATGAATCCAACCTTCCATATGGATTTTATAATTAAAGGACTCCTAGAATCTTATGATATTTTCAACCTTAGAGCATATATTAACTCATATTTCTTTTTCGCTCGTTTCAATTGTACTTATAATTCATTTGATAACTTTTTTAGTCGATGAAATCGTAAAATTATATGATTCATCTGAAAAGGGCATGATAATGAATTTGTTCTCTATAACAGGATTATTAGTTATTCGTTGGATTTATTCGGAACATTTTCCACTAAGTGATTTATATGAATCATTAATTTTCCTTTCCTGGAGTTTTTCCCTTATTCATATAGTTCCGTATTTCAAAAAAAATAAAAATATTATAAGCACAATAATTGGCCCAAGTGCTATTTTTACCCAAGGCTTTGCTACTTCAGGTCTTTTAACTGAAATACACAAATCTACAGTATTAGTACCAGCTCTTCAATCTGAGTGGTTAATAATGCACGTAAGTACGATGATATTAGGCTACGCTGCCCTTTTATGTGGATCATTATTATCAGTATCACTTATAGTCATTACAGTTAGAAAAAATAAAAAGTTTTTTGCTACGAGTAATCGTTTTTTAAATTTCAATGGTTCCTTTTTCTTTGGTGAAATCGAATACATGAACGAACGAAGTAATATTTTCAAAAATACTTCTCTTTTTAATTATTACAGGTCCCAATTGATTCAACAATTGGATTATTGGAGTTATCGGGTTATTAGTCTAGGATTTATCTTTTTAACCATAGGAATTCTTTCTGGAGCAGTATGGGCTAACGAAGCATGGGGATCTTATTGGAGCTGGGATCCAAAAGAAACTTGGGCTTTTATTACTTGGATCGTATTCGCGATTTATTTACATACTCGAACAAATATAAAATTGCAGTGTACCAATTCAGCAATTGTGGCGTCTATTGGATTTCTTATAATTTGGATATGCTATTTTGGGATAAATCTATTAGGAATAGGACTACATAGTTATGGTTTATTTACATTAACATATAATTGAATTAAACACAATTAATTTTAAGGGGTTATGATGAATAGGAATAGAAAAGTGGACAACACACATCAGATAAAAAAACTTTGTGTGAACAGGTGAGAACCCTGTGAATTTAATAGTGTAGTGATTCACAAGGTTCTCACCTGTTCAAATTTATTTTTTTTACTTAACCTAAGAGAAGAAAAAAAAACCTCTTTTTTTCATTGTACAACGAACATAAAAAAATAATATTTTTTTTTTCTTTTTTATTCATCAAAACTATCCATAAAAAGAATTAGATAGAATAACTTCAACCTTTTCAACTGATAGTGAAAGAACAAAATCAGGATACATACCAATACCTAGTACGGGTAAAAAAATAGAGATCAAAATAAATAACTCTCGCGGTCCAGAATCAAAAAAATAATAGGTTGGTACATTAAATATCTTGTATCCATAGAACATCTGGCGTAACATAGATAATAAATAAATAGGAGTTAATATGATTCCAATTGCCATTACAAAAGTAATTAGTAGTTTTGTCATTAAAAAATATTTTGGACTAGTAAGTAGTCCAAAAAATACTATTAATTCGGCAATAAAACCACTCATACCTGGTAATGCAAGGGAGGCCATCGAAAAGCTACTGAACATCGTGAATATTTTTGGCATTGGGATAGCTATTCCACCCATTTCGTCAAGATACACAAGACGTATTCTATCATAAGTAGTTCCGGCCAAGAAAAAGAGTGCAGCACCAATAAATCCATGAGAGATTATTTGTAAAAGGGCTCCGTTGAGCCCCATATCAGTGATAGAACCAATTCCTATAATTATGAAACCCATATGTGATACAGAGGAATAAGCTATTCTTTTTTTTAAATTCCGTTGACCCAGAGATGTTGAAGCTGCATAGATTATTTGCATTGCACCTACTATCATCAACCAAGGAGAAAATATAGAATGAGCATGAGGAAATAATTCCATATTGATTCGAACTAATCCATACGCTCCCATTTTTAATAAGATTCCGGCTAGAAGCATACAAGTACTATAATGTGCTTCTCCATGGGTATCTGGTAACCATGTATGTAGGGGTATGATTGGCAATTTGACAGCAAAAGCAATAAAAAATCCAATATATAATAGTATTTCCAAGCCCACAGGATAGGGCTGATTAGCTAATATTTCAAAATGAAGTGTTGGTTCATTAGAACCATATAAACCGATACCCAGAACTCCCATTAAAAGAAAAACGGAACCACCCGCTGTATACAAAATAAATTTTGTAGCTGAGTACAAACGTTTTTTTCCTCCCCACATGGATACAAGTAGATAAACGGGAATTAATTCTAACTCCCACATCAGGAAAAAAAGTAAAAGGTCCCGAGAAGAAAATAATCCTATTTGCCCACTGTACATTGCTAACATCAGAAAATGAACTAATCGAGAATCTCGAGTAACAGGCCGAGCCGCTAAAGTAGCTAAAGTCGTGATAAATCCCGTCAGTAAAATAGGTCCTATAGAAAGTCCATCTATTCCTAATCTCCAATGAAAATCAAAAAAAGCGATCCATTGGAAATCCTCCACTAGTTGGATTAATGGATCATCCAATTGAAAATGATAACAGAATGCATAAGTCGTTAGAAGAAGTTCTAAAATACATATGCATATAGTATACCAATGGATTAGTCGATTTCCTATATGTGGAAGAAAGAAAATTAATGAACCTGCAGATATTGGCAAAACTACAATTATTGTTAATAAAGGAAAATGATTCGTGGTAAAGACAAGATAGATTTGGGCCAGAAAAATCCGTGCTCAAAATCAAATAAAAAGATTTTGAGCACGGATTTTGTCGGTAAAAAAAAGATGGATTCAAGGAGAGTTTTATGGAACGTATCAATAAGCTAGACCCATACTACGAGTTGTTTCTTGCGATAAATAAACTCGAACACTCAAGAAATCGGTCGGACAGGCAGATTCACATCGCTTACAACCAACACAGTCTTCGGTCCTTGGAGCAGAAGCGATTTGTTTAGCTTTACATCCGTCCCAGGGTATCATTTCTAATACATCAGTGGGGCACGCTCGAACACATTGAGTACATCCTATACATGTATCATAAATCTTTACTGAATGTGACATTGTATCTATACAGTTTTGAACATCATAAGATTTCGATCTAGTAAACTAACTGAGAAATGGATCCTATATTTAGATACCGGACGAATCAATGAGTGATCAGAATCAATCTACTTCCGAATTGATTTAGGAGCTAGGGCCAAAATACTTTGATTTCTTCTTTTTTTGCAACCATGATCATACTTTACCTATCAAACCTGCTAATTTGAATTAATTTATGACTATTCGAATTTGGATTTATATGATTAATACTATTTATTCAACAAATTTGATTGGTTAATACGAGTTGATTTTCTGTTACGATAAATTGATGAAATAATAGCAGGTCCAATAGCTGCTTCAGCGGCTGCAATAGCTATAACAAAAATTGA